CTACTGGGGGTTATTACTCATTTTTGTACTGGCTGTTTTATTTTCCAATTATTTCTTCAATTAATAGAAGAATAATCAATTAATAGAATAAAAGTAAAAAAAGTAAATATATATATATATAAATATATATATATATTAGGAATTCTCTTATCCCACTCGGAAGGATATCATTTCATAATTATCTATGACTGTTTCTGTCTCTAGTATGACTACTTGATGAAATGTGGAGGAAAGTGGGATAAATGGCTGATACTACTGGAAGGATTCCTCTTTGGATAATTGGTACTTTAACTGGTATTCCTGTGATTGGTTTAATTGGTATTTTCTTTTACGGTTCATATTCCGGATTAGGTTCATCCCTGTAGTAGTCGGATGAACTGAGTTTTCTAAATGACAGCGTAAGAACTCAACGGGACCTTCAAATTCGACAAAGAAAGAGGGGTCCGTTGAGTTCTTACGCTGTCATTTAGAATTTTTTTTCATATAAAAAATTCTAAATGACAAAATCAATAACTTTTTACGATGTTTCAAAAAACTCCATTTCATTTTTTTCTGATGATGTTTTTGAAAAATGAACTTCATTAATTCATTCAAAAACATCTGTTCCTCGATAATATCTGTCGATACTTTCAAAGAAGGTTAAAAAAGAAAGTTAAAAGAAAGAAGAAATCACTTGATTTACTTTTTCCGATTCCGAATGGCACAATATAATATAGTTTTGTTATAATTAATTATATTGTAAATTGTAAAAAAATTAGATTCGATTCTATCTATCTATATATATATATTAATATATTTTTTTATTGAAGTTCTATTTTCTCAATAAAATTCGCTCTCTTTTTGTTTGTCCACTGACTTCTTATATGCAAAAAAAAATATTCTATGACATTGAAATCGGAAAACAGTGACATAATCATACCGCTCCAATTTCTTTTTTTTTTTTTATTTATTTATGGGATTGAAAAAAAACAAAGAATAGGTAAAGTCAAATAGTCTTCGTCACAATATACATACTATGACTAACTAGTACTACGATACAAGGAATTCTCTAAATACAGTAGAAAGGGAATAGAAACAAGGAAAGGGCTTTTCATAATTTTTTGATTATACAGAATTACATAATTATCAACATCAATTAGTTATTTTTACGAACTAATATGTTGATAAATCCGCGGACCTAGAAATTCATTTCGGACAATTGAACCTTTTCAAACTGTTTCTTTTTAAGAACCAAAAAGATTTGTGCCAAAATAACAGATGCCAAGAAGAACAAGAGACCTTGGACACGTAACGGATCTTGAAGTACTATTTCTGCATCCCCCTGACCAAATCCACCCACATTAGGATTACTCGTTAATGGTTGATCAAGTTTGATAGATTCACCCTCTGAAACAAAAAGTTCTGGTCCCGGAGGTATAATATCAATCACTTCACGCCCATCCGATGCATTCAATATGGTTATTTCGTATCCCCCCTTTTCTTTTCGTATGATTTTGCTTACTATACCCGCTGCTGTAGCATTATAAACATTATTATTACTCTTGCTCCCGTCGGGATAAATCTGACCCCTCCCCCTGTTCCCGCCTACGTATATTGGATATTTTAAGAAGTGAACATCTCTCTTAGTAGCGGGATCCGGGGAAAGAATAGGAAAGGTGATTTCGCTATATTTCTGACCAGGAACAGGGCCCACTACAAGAATATTTTTTTTAGTGGGGCGATAGCTTTGAAAAGACAGATTGCCTATCTTTTCTTTAATCTCAGGCGAAATACGATCGGGGGGGGCCAATTCAAACCCCTCCGGTAAAATAAGAACAGCCCCCACATTCAAAGCTCCCCTTTTACCATTAGCAAGAACTTGTTTCACCTGCATATCATAAGGAATTCGAACAACTGCTTCAAATACAGTATCGGGAAGTACCGCTTGTGGAACCTCGATATCCACGGGCTTATTAGCTAAATGACAATTGGCACATACAATACGACCAGTTGCTTCTCGCGGATTTTCATAACCCTGCTGTGCAAAAATGGGATATGCGTTTGAAATGGGTGCTCGAATTATTATATATATCATGAGCGATACGGAAATGGATCGAGTAATCTCTTCTTTTATCCAAGAAACGGCATTTTTAGTTTGCATGGTCCAATCATTGATTCTGAAAATTTCTACAATAAAATTTGGTAGGTCACTCGTACAGTTCCCTATCCACGATTCTGCTATTTACTGAAATAACTTTACTGGAATATTAGGAAGAATCCGGGTAGAAAGAAAAATAAGAATAAAATAATAAGTCCAATTTTTAATGTTTAGCTTTTGTACAAAGTACGTTATAGTTATAATGGAATCGGGAGATCATTTTTTCAGTCATTCATTGAATGATAAATCACTACAAGTGACGGAGATACACGATTTAAATAACGGAAAATCCAATATTTTAAAATGGTATCTAGAATGACTGGAAAAGTGGAAACAAGACTGGATAGAATTTGTTCATTATGAGCAAATCCAAAATCTTTATAGACAGAACCAATTATTAGTTCCCAACCATGAGGCGAATGAAATCCTATACATAAATCAGTTAATAAAAGAATAGAAAAAGCTTTTATTGTGTCGCTTAAGTTATATACGAATTCTTGAACCCAAGAGTTAAGAATAATAAGTTCTTGATTACCTATAATCGAATAAGCACTTAGCATAACGAAAGAGATTATATTTGTCGAGAAGTTCAAAATCGTATGGATACAATCCTGATTGTGCGTCTTGATCAATTGGACCATTTCCTTGTAGATTCCGATACGAAGGTTTTGTAAACGTGTTTCCGAGTATTCCTTTATCATTTCATCCAAGAGGAACAATTCCTCCAATTCTATGAATTTTTGTAGGATACTCTTTTCTTGAATATCAGTCAAGAAAACTTCGGATTGCCTAGTATTCCACGAATTAGTAACCCAAGATTCCAGACTTTTCTTAAATGAGAAAGAGATCCACCAGGGCAAAAATACTATAGATGTAAGATAAAGAAAAGGAATCAATGCTTTATTTTTTGCCATTTTTCATCTTTAATATTAATATTTCTATCAAGTCTAAGTTCTATCACAAATCCTAGAGAAATCTATTCCTCCGTTTTTTATTTGTGATTCGGGAGTTAGTTCTTGACTTTAGAAAGAATACAGAAATAGAATAAGAAATAGAAAGAAAACAGTCCACTTCCAATTCGAATGAAGGAAAAAAAATATTGTATTGTTTCCAAAGATATCAATTGATAAAATTCGAAGCAATTAGTGCTTTCGATGAATGCACGAAGGAGAGCCACTTCAAGTAATGAATATTTTAGTCAAATTTCGAAACGAAAGAATGCCCTTTCTATCATCTATCAAAATATCAACTATTTCAAAAAAAAAATTCTTGAATTTTTTCTGTTTTTTTTTTTATTTTTAAAAAAATATTCATTCTTCAGTTCATTTTTTTCTTTTTCAAAATCCTTCAATTGGTACACGCAAAAAAGAGGCCAATTCCGCCGCTTTTTGTTCCATTTCTCGTGGAGTCAAATTCTCATCAGTACGAGTCAAGGGAATGGACCCCTGTCCTCCGATTTCCATATAAAGGCCACGACGAGTATAAATACCCTCTTTAACTTCTATTCTGATAGACTGAATGTCTTTCATAAGGAATCGGAGAAAAATACGACGATTTTTTCCCGGAAATCCCCAACGAAAAATACACACTATTCCTTGTTTTCTATCGAATCGATCATAACCACTACCTACACTCCACGAAATTGTACACCACAAATAGAAGCTAATAAAGAGACCCGCGATTCCATAGAACGACATCACGATCCCTTGTGGAAAAAAAAAACATTTGCTGAAACGGAAATAAAGGTATCCAATTTCTACCGAGATAACTGGAAGTTCCAACCAATAAGAACCCTAATGAACCTAAAAAAAGGATAAAGGCCCAACAGAAATTACTTGTTTTTCGAGACCCTGTTCTAAGTTCTATCCATATACGTTCTGATCGAAAACCCATACTAGATCCAGTTGTATTTTATTGGAATTGGGAGAATAACAATAACCCAAATGAATTTGAGTTTTCTTTTTTGGTTTCCCGAAGTAACGCTCATCAACTAGTACTATTCTGATGGAAACCTTGGGGAGTAATTCATCGAATTTCTTATAGATCTAAAAAAAGAATAGATGAGATTTGTCCCTACTGCCCGTATCTAAAAAATCTTGTTTTTTTGAACATAAATAAATAACGAAGCCATTGCAATTGCCGGAAATACTAGGCCCACTAAAGGCACAAAAACAGAAGGTAAGTTGCTGAGAATTGTCATAGAATGGGTACCTCGATTTAATATTTGTACCTGTTAAGTTTTTATTGTTATATTAACATTTTGGTTCGATGTTAGAAAGATATTTTTTAGAATTCATGTAGAATTATACTCATATATAATTATAATTCTACTAAATATATTAAATATATCTAAGTGAGTATCTAAATATATCTAAGTAAGTATATATATAGTATCTATATATATGTATATTATAAAAATAAAAAAAAATTTCTATATCTATATATTAATCTATATTTCTATATCTATATATTAATCTATATATTATATATATTAATCTATATATTAAAAGAAAATAAAAAAGAAGGGAACAATGAAATCCCTTTTATTCCTCTTGCCTAAATTCGTGGAAGAAAGAATTTCCTTTTTTATAGAGTTTTCCTGATTAGTAATCAGGAAAATAGGAATATCGATAAAAAAAATTATCCACATCACATGATTCTTTCTGCAGTTAAATCTTATGTTACCAAAGAAAAATTCATTATTTGGATTTTGAATTTGATTGCCATAAACTAATCCTATAAACTAAATAATTACTCGCTCATCACAAAAAAAAAAAATAATAATAAATATTTTAATTTTTAGCTCTACTTGATTTCATTTTGAGTCAAAGGAAAGAAAGCATGGAGCTGAAATAACTCACTC